AGATATCATATAATATACATTTCGTATGAGCAGAAACAATAGGATGACTCAAAAGAATTCTGCACAAAGAATATCTATCCCGATCCGTCTCAATGAATTAATTTCATTTGTATGAGGTATGAATATCTATCCGATACATTATTCACGTGTCAGGAACCAGATTTGAACTGGTGACACGAGGATTTTCAGTCCTCTGCTCTACCAACTGAGCTATCCCGACCATTTCCCGTGCATCATCCTAGCAGAGTACTTATATCTATGTCAATGAAAAGAACTAAAAAAGAAAATATGAACAAATTGGACCTAGCCCCTGAATTTCTTAGATCTTCAAAAAGAAGACTTTCTTTGTAAATGTAAGGAAAAATATATGGACTATGAATGATTCAATAACGGAGATTCCTTGAACATATATGTTCATATCGTACTATACAAAACAAATGAGATTGGATTGGAAGAAGATACGAGGATTTCTATTCGAATCCATTTGTGAAAGAACAGAGTGAATGAAATGAGAAAGATATTGAATTTTGTTTGAACTGAGCCACTGATGAAAAAAAAAAGAAAGAGGATGAGGATAAATAAAGAGCGAGGAAGTAAAATGGGCTTTTTATTGGGGATAGAGGGACTTGAACCCTCACGATTTTAAAATTCGACGGATTTTCCTCTTACTATAAATTTCATTGTTGTCGGTATTGACATGTAAAATGGGACTCTCTCTTTATTCTCGTCCGATTAATCTTCAAAAGATCTATCAAACTCTGGAATGAATCATTTGATCACTGAATATTCGAATTCAATTCTTTTTTCAACTTCAATTGGAATTGATTCACAATAACTTTTCCATTTTTAATAGATTTTTTGATCTCTATCATTTTAATGAATAGAGAATAGAAATAGAAGATTTCTATTTTCATATATAGAGATACAGAATAGGATTCAATATAAGATTTGGGTTGTGATTAATCATTTGCTATGTCAGTATGTATACGTACGTATTAGGTATATAAGGTTATCCTTTCTGTCATTTCGATAGAAAGGATTTTAGCTACTAACGTAACGTAGTAAATTTCATTCGTTAGAACAGCTTCCATTGAGTCTCTGCACCTATCCCTTTTTATTCTCATTTTCCATCTCTCAAAACAAAGATTTGGCTCAGGATTGCCCATTTTTAGTTCCAGGGTTTCTCTGAATTTGGAAGTTACCACTTAGCAGGTTTCCATACCAAGGCTCAATACAATCAAGTCCGTAGCGTCTACCAATTTCGCCATATCCCCCTTTCCTTTGAGACAAGGATCCAGTTGTAATTCCATCCACCTCTTTCATTGATCTTGGCACTATTGAATTCATTAGGTAATGATTCCTATATCGAAAAAGTGTATGCTGCTATTTTCTTTTTTTGCCCACCCTCTATTCTATATTCTATCATTTCATCTCTATTGGATGAACCGTATTTGTTTCAATACGAAATGATTCTATCATTGATGTATCCGCAATTCAATATGGATAGATATATCCCACATATATATATGCCTTTCCTCCTCCTTCATTTTTACAGTGCGGTTTGGGATAGTGGAACGGTCGATATTCATTCTTTTTTTTTTTTCATTTCGAATTCTAATTTCATTGATATATTGATATTTTATTTCATATTCATATATATGAATATGGAATTGAATTTCTATTTCTATTTAGATATCTAATTTATTTATATCTAAATAGTTTTCTTTTCTATTTTCGAAATAGAATCAAGAAATGAAATAAAAAAAGAAGAAGAATCACTAGGTAATAGCTAAGATTCGATAGTTTCCTGTATTCCTATAAACTATTGCTCTTATATCCGCCCGCTTAGCTCAGAGGTTAGAGCATCGCATTTGTAATGCGATGGTCATCGGTTCGATTCCGATAGCCGGCTCTTTTTCTTTATCAATTTTTTTATTTCCATGATTGAAAATATCTACTCTCGCTTTCTCTAAATGTCGGGTCACCGATCTATTATGTCATGGTAACTTGCAGCTATAGCTATGAAGAAAAAAGTTTACTAGAACAATTAGATCTCTACAGAAGAAATTGGAAAACGTAACCTTCGCTTGAATTTCCTATATATACAAAAAATACGAATATTGATAAAATTTATTTTATTCTGTTTTGTAGGACTTTAGTAAATTTAGTTTTGCTTTGCTAATCCTTTAGTTCAGTCTGAATTTCTATTTTTTTGTCAAATGAAAGTGAATCAAAAAGGAGCCTTTATATGTCTCGTTACCGAGGACCTCGTTTCAAAAAAATACGCCGGCTGGGGGCTTTACCGGGACTAACTAGTAAAAGACCCAGATCCAGAAGTGATCTTCAAACCCAATTGCGCTCTGGAAAAAGATCACAATATCGTATTCGTTTAGAAGAGAAACAGAAATTGCGTTTTCATTATGGTCTGACAGAGCGACAATTACTTAAATATGTGCATATTGCTGGAAAAGCAAAAGGGTCAACAGGCCAGGTTTTACTA